TGGCTTTTTTCAAAAAATATCTCGATAGTTTTGCCATACACAGGATTTTCTTGTTACTAATTAGAGTATAGCCCCCACTCCTCTTTAGATCCCTTGCTTCACTCCAATAGTCTCATAAATGAGGTCAATGCATAGGAAATGAATACATTTACATTGCGTATAGTAGAGAGATATTTATATCTCTCTATATATCGAAGAATCTGGATTATAACCCATGACTTCTTTTACTGGATTTTACGGAGCCTGTTCATGCCATGCACGACATGATTGGGTCAAATCATAGAAAAGATTCTCTTTAAGGGACCCGCCTATCCTCTCTATGAGGCTTACATGGTGGGTGGCACAAAGACACATTCTGTTTGAAATTCAAATGCGGCAGATAAAAGCATATATCCGCATAGCCCAATCAATAGTTCAAGTCACACACTCCCATAATCCATTTGATTTTAAGAAAATTCACTTCAACTATTCGTATCAAATAAGTAATGCAATGTTGTAAAGTTGAAGAGAAAGATCCAGGGACATGTCTTATTCTTTTCAATAATCCATATTTGTAGCAATGAAATACTCTTATTCCGCCGACAAGAGAAAAAAATATCAACGATCTATATGCTTTATAAAGGGCCAGAAATCCCTTGCTTACGTATCATTAGGAAATGGATTAACATAAATACAGCGCTAAGAAGGGGTAATACAAAAGTGTGTAAACTATAAAAACGCGTCAAAGTGGATTGTCCCACACTAGCACTCCCGCGCAATAACTCTACCAAAGGCGATCCTATTACAGGAATAGCTTCCGGTACGCCTGTTACAATTTTGACTGCCCAATAACCAATTTGGTCCCGAGGTAAGGAATAACCAGTTACACCAAAGGATGCAGTCAATACAGCCAAAACTACACCTGTAACCCAAGTCAATTCGCGAGGTTTTTTAAAACCACCAGTAAGATACACACGAAATACGTGCAAGATCATCATTAGAACCATCATACTTGCCGACCATCGATGGACTGATCGGATTAACCACCCAAAGTTGGCTTCAGTCATTATGTATTGAACAGAAGCAAAAGCCTCAGTAACAGTAGGGCGGTAGTAAAAGGTCATAGCAAATCCGGTAGCTACTTGTACTAAAAAACAAGTAAGTGTAATTCCTCCCAGACAATAAAATATGTTGACATGAGGGGGAACGTACTTACTAGTTATATCGTCCGCAATCGCCTGAATCTCGAGACGTTCTTCGAACCAATCATAGACTTTATTGAGATAGGTAACCCAAAGCTAAGGAACTCCCCCTCCGAGAACTGTATATGAGAATTTCCTCTCATACAGCTCAAACAAAATCACCCAAATATTATACTCGTTGAAACGGATATGGAATCGAAGGTTTGAAACTAAGGAACCCTCTAATTCAATCTTCTCTGAAGATAGAATGAGGTCCAAATCCGAAAGCTCTTCTTTGTGGCTATAATGCCAAAAAATCAAGTCGGCTTGTCCGTCTTTATCTTTATGTTGATCGTTAGGGACCTCCTGAATCTTCTCTTTACCTATTTCTTTGATTTTTTGATTTTCTTTGTGTATAATTTTGTACAAATGTGTTCTTACTCTTCTTTTCTTTATTCTTTTTTCTATTTTATTAATAGGAATTCTCTTGTTAAAACCCTATGAATCAATTGAAACCTCAGACTCATACTAGAACCAAAGTGATTCAACAAACCCTGCAATTCCACCTAAGTCCAAAGATTCCATGAGTAAGAACCGTTGGATAACCACTTAATCAATGAGTTTATATACTCACTAAAAAAAAAAAAGAAATCTACTTTATGCTCTACCTTTGCCCTTGGATCAAAATAAGCGCAAACGGGAATTTGAAAGAGGCCAAATCTTTCAATTTCTAACTTTTCATTCTTTTGGAAAATCCTTTTGAGTCCGGCTGCGAGGTCTGAATACTAAGTATGAATCATAGTTCTAATACTTTGTGATCTTCATCTATTCCGTGCTCCGGATACTCGACTGAATATCCGACGAGGTAAAAAAGCACCTATCCCAAGATGACAGACCCGTTCTCTGTACTATTAATAGGATCCATTCTAACAAGTCACACACTCATAATTCCGGGAATACAGAAAGAAATTCCGCGATCGAACTGCCACAATAGACTGGGATAAAAATCCTAAACCTACATACTTCACTTTGTATTGAAAAACAAGGACTTTGTTATTTTTAATAAATCTAATTCATTGAAATTCCATCCAGTAAAACAGAGGAATTATAAATCTCCAAAATAATGGATAGGAAGACCGCAAATAGAGCCATTGCGACACCCATCAAAGGAGTAGTTCCCCATCCAGGAGCTACTTTACCATATTCCGAATTTAATGGTTTCAATAAACTCCCTACATTAGTTCTTCTTGGACCGGATCGAGAACTATCCTCAACGGTTTGTGTAGCCATATATCCTCATTTTTGATTCATTGAGATCTGTTGACTTTGTATACCATTCC